ACTTTTTTGATTTTATATTAGTATACGAGATTTTACGAAAAAAGTTCTTCATATCTTTATATTCATAGGCGAAGAACAAATATTTTTTTTTTAATGAGAATCTTACACACATAGGAAAACCCTTATTTTGATTTCGAATTGAAATTTATTAATTTCAATTACTTAATAATCTTAGCAATTGCATCGATATCCTTTGCTTATTCTGAATAGAAAATGAACTATTCAAAAAATTTTGCATTTTTCACATTTTTCATTGAATGACTATTCATCTATTGTTATTGTATTTTCATGTAAATAGAGGCCAGAAGCTCTATGGAAAAATCGTGGTTCAATTTGATGTTTTCTAAGGGAGAATTAGAATACAGATGCGAGCTAAGTAAATCAATGGATAGTTTTGGTCCTATTGAAAAGACTAGTATACGTAAAGATCGGGTTATATATGATACGGATAAAAGCCTTCATGGTTGGGGTGAGCGTTCTAGTTATTACAATAATGTTGATCTTTTAGTTAGCGACAAGGACATTCGGAATTTCATATCGGATGATACCTTTTTTGTTAGGGATAGTAATAGGAATAGTTATTCTATATATTTTGATATTAAAAATCAAAAATTTGAGATTGAAAATGATTTGAGTGACCTAGAAAGATTTTTTTATAGTTATCGTAATTCTAGTTATCTGAATAATAGGTCTAAAAGTGACAACGATCCCCACTATGATCCTGATACTAAATCTAATTGGAACAATCACATTAATAGTTGCATTGACTCTTATTTTCGTTCTCACATCTGTATTGATAGTCACTTTTTAAACGATAGTAACACTTTCAATGAAAATTACATTTATAATTTCATTTGTAGTGAAAGCAAAAATTACAAGATAAGAACTAATATGAATCGTATTAATTTAACGAGTTCTAAGGATTTCGATATAACTCAAAACTACAGTCATTTGTGGATTCAATGCGAAAATTGTTATGGATTAATTTATAAGAAATTTTTGAAATCAAAAATGAATGTTTGTGAACAATGTGGATATTATTTGAAAATGAGTAGTTCAGATAGAATCGAACTGTCGATTGATCCGGGTACTTGGAATCCTATGGATGAAGACATGGTCTCTCTGGATCCCATTCAATTTCATTCGGAGGAGGAACCTTATAAAAATCGTATTGATTCTTATCAAAAAAAGACAGGATTAACTGACGCTGTTCAAACAGGTACAGGTCAACTAAATGGTATTCCGGTAGCACTTGGGGTTATGGATTTTCAGTTTATGGGGGGTAGTATGGGATCCGTAGTAGGCGAGAAAATCACTCGTTTGATCGAGTATGCTACTAATAAATTTTTACCTCTTATTTTAGTGTGTGCTTCCGGAGGAGCACGAATGCAAGAAGGAAGTTTGAGTTTGATGCAAATGGCTAAAATTTCTTCGGTTTTATATGATTATCAATCAAATAAAAAGTTATTCTATGTATCAATTCTTACATCTCCTACTACCGGTGGGGTGACAGCTAGTTTTGGTATGTTGGGGGATATCATTATTGCCGAACCCAATGCCTATATTGCATTTGCGGGTAAAAGAGTAATTGAACAAACATTGAAAAAAGCCGTGCCTGAAGGTTCACAAGCGTCTGAATCTTTATTCCGTAAGGGCTTATTGGATGCAATTGTACCACGTAATCCTTTAAAAGGTGTTCTGAGTGAGTTATTTCAGCTCCATGTTTTTTTTCCTTTGAACCAAAATTCAATCAAATAGAGCAAAATTGTTAGTTTATCAGAATCAAAAGAAAACCCTGAAAAATTCATTTCTTTTTCTAAAGAATCATGCGAATAATTTTTTTTATCGATGTTATTGTTTACTACTCAGTAAACCTCTATCAACAAGATCAAAAGTGAATTCTTCCTTTCGGGACGGGAAGTTCAAATTAGACCAGACAACTAAAACAAAGTTCATTTTCTTCTCTTGCTTGCATATGTATAGATAATTCAAATATAGATATATACAGATCTATAGAGAGTCTTGGATCTTTTTGCATCTCCCGAAAATTCCATTTTTACCCTGTTGTGTTGTTGGATCAGATTCTAATAAATTTTTCGGAAATTTGTAATCGAATCAATTTTTTCTTTATTAATTAATTAATATTAGAAGACAAAAAAGAACAAAAAGAATAATAAATCTAACAAGTGGATTATGATACATATATTTCAGTTAGAAAGATGAATAAGTCCATTTATTTAGTTTGACTTTTCTTGTACCTATTCTATTTCTATTAGGTTCTTAATTAGTATTAGATATATATTTACTTAACGATACAACGATACTTAGTATAATTATATTATATATAATACAAATACAAGATATTCTAAGATATCTTTAGAATTAAGAATATAACAATAACAGGTACAAATATTAAATTGAGGTACCCATTCTATGACAACTTTCAATAACTTACCCTCTATTTTTGTGCCTTTAGTAGGCCTAGTCTTTCCGGCAATTGCAATGGCTTCTTTATTTCTTCATATTCAAAAAAATAAGATTTTTTAGATCTGATGAGACCTAATCTTATCCCCCCTTTTTTTATTTTCAAAACTTCGATTCGGTAAGACCCATTTGGTAGAATATTGTATAACACATAGATTCCTACAAACATAAATAAAAAAACTCTTATGCATGTGTAAACATATTATATGGGTAAATGAATTTTCGCTATTTTAAAAAATGGATCATCATCGAGCCGATGTATGAAATTAAAGTCAATGTATTTATTTGTATGTATATAAGGGATCATATGAAGGAAGGAGATGTTATTATTTTAGATATAACTAATTCTATGAATTACTCCTAAAGTTAAAGTAAAGGTTCACAGCAAAATAGTACTAGTTGATGAGAGTTACTTTGAAAACAAAAAAGGGAAAGTCATATTTTCTCAATTCAAAAAAATTGTACAACTGGATCTAATATATATGAGTTGGCGATCAGAATCTATATGGATAGAATTTATAACAGGGTCTCGAAAAACAAGTAATTTCTGCTGGGCCTTTATCCTTTTTTTAGGTTCATTAGGATTCTTATTGGTTGGAACTTCCAGTTATCTTGGTAGAAATTTGATATCGTTATTTCCGTCTCAGCAAATCATTTTTTTTCCACAAGGGATTGTGATGTCTTTATATGGGATCGCGGGTCTCTTTATTAGTTGCTATTTGTGGTGCACTATTTTGTGGAATGTGGGTAGTGGTTATGATCTTTTCGATAGAAAAGAAGGAATAGTATGTATTTTTCGTTGGGGATTCCCTGGAAAAAGTCGTCGCATCTTTTTACGATTCCTTATGAAAGATATTCAGTCCATCAGAATAGAAGTTAAAGAGGGTATTTATGCTCGGCGTGTCCTTTATATGGAAATTCGAGGTCAGGGGGCTATTCCTTTCATTCGTACTGATGAAAATTTGACTACACGAGAAATTGAGCAAAAAGCTGCCGAATTGGCTTACTTTTTGCGTGTACCAATTGAAGTATTTTGAAATGAATTGAAGATTAAATGCTTTCGCAGCAGGAAGAAAAAAACTCAAGAATTTCTTTCTTTTTTTTTCAATATTTTGAATTGATATGACACCTTAGACGTTAGATACGGATCGATCCGATCTTGGAAATTATCTATACTTTATTTTGATTTTATTTTGTCAATTGACCTGACCATTCATCCTTTCTTTTGTGCTCCTTCTTAATTTAATTACCAAGCAAGTGGATTTATTCCTTAATTTTCTTAATAAAATAAAGAAAACTTTTTTTTTCATTAATTTTTTATCATCATAATATTCTTCATAAATTTTTCGTAATTTTTACTGTATAGGTAATAGGTGGAATTTTTTACATATTTGATAGAAAAGGAGTTTCTTCGTCTCGAAAATCGAATAATATTTAGTATTTGAAACAGTTCTTTTAGCATTGATAAAAAAAAACAGGGGGAATAACTTCAAATTTGATCCTGGAAACAATATTTTTTCTTTATTCAAATTTACTTGAAGTTTATTCTTAGTCTATTTCTGTATTCTTTCTAGATTCCAAGCAAAGACTAAGTATTGAATCACAAAAAAAAAGAAAATAGATTCATAGGCTCAATACATTCTATTCTAATTAGAATAGAAACTCATGCTCGATAGAAATATTAGATCTAATAGAATCAACAAATGAGGTAGGTTCATTAACAATTCACAGATTAAAAATGGCAAAAAAGAAAGCATTCATTCCTCTTTTATATTTTGCATCTATAGTCTTTTTGCCCTGGTGGATCTCTCTCTCCTGTAATAAAAGTCTGAAAACTTGGATTACTAATTGGTGGAATACTAGAAAATGCGAAACTTTTTTGAATGATATTCAAAAAAATAGTGTTCTAGAAAAATTCATCCAATTAGAGGAACTCTTCCAGCTGGATGAAATGATAAAGGAATACCCAGAACCCGATTTACAAAAATTTCGTCTAGGAATCCACAAAGAAACGATCCAATTCATCAAGATACACAATGAGTATCGTATCCATACAATTTTGCATTTCTCGACAAATCTAATCTCTTTCGTTATTCTAAGTGGTTATTCCTTTTGGGGTAAGGAAAAACTTTTTATTCTGAACTCTTGGGTTCAAGAATTCCTATATAATTTAAGTGACACAATTAAAGCTTTTTCGATTCTTTTATTAACTGATTTATGTATCGGATTCCATTCGCCTCACGGTTGGGAACTAATGATTGGTTATATTTACAAAGATTTTGGATTTGCTCATTATGAGCAAATTATATCTGGTCTAGTTTCTACCTTTCCAGTCATTCTTGATACAATTTTTAAATATTGGATCTTTCATTATTTAAATCGTGTATCTCCTTCACTTGTAGTGATTTATCATTCAATAAATGAATAAAAAATGATTCACTGATCCAATTCTAATCTTTCTTACCTTATACATAACCAAAGTATTCAAAGTCGTATTTACTTTACTCTTTTTACCCATGGGGGGTTCCTTCTATAATTTCAGCAAAATTTTTTCATTTTTTCAGTAAATGTAAATAGCAGAGCAGAATTGTGGATAGGGAAGTATATTAGCGACCCACCTAACTTTATTGTAGAAATTTTCGGGATAAATGATTGGACCATGCAAACTAGAAATACCTTTTCTTGGATAAGGGAAGAGATTACTCGCTCCATATCTGTCTCACTCATGATATATATAATAACTTGGGCATCCATTTCAAATGCATATCCTATTTTTGCCCAGCAGAGTTATGAAAATCCACGAGAGGCAACTGGACGTATTGTATGTGCCAATTGCCATTTAGCTAATAAGCCCGTGGATATTGAGGTTCCACAAGCGGTACTTCCTGATACTGTATTTGAAGCAGTTGTTAAAATTCCTTATGATATGCAACTAAAACAAGTTCTGGCTAATGGTAAAAAAGGAGCTTTGAATGTGGGAGCTGTTCTTATTTTACCGGAGGGGTTTGAATTAGCCCCCCCCGATCGTATTTCACCCGAGATGAAAGAAAAGATAGGCAATCTGTATTTTCAGAATTATCGCCCCAATAAAAAAAATATTCTTGTGATAGGTCCTGCTCCTGGTCAAAAATATAGTGAAATAACCTTTCCTATTCTTTCCCCAGACCCTGCTACTAATAAAGATGTTCACTTCTTAAAATATCCTATATACGTAGGTGGGAACAGGGGAAGGGGTCAGATTTATCCTGACGGTAGCAAAAGTAACAATACAGTTTATAATGCTACGGCAGCAGGGATAATAAGCAAAATTTTACGAAAAGAAAAGGGGGGATACGAAATAACCATAGTGGATGCATCAGATGGACGCCAAGTGATTGATATTATCCCTCCAGGACTAGAACTTCTTGTTTCAGAGGGCGAATCCATCAAACTCGATCAACCATTAACGAGTAATCCTAATGTGGGTGGATTTGGTCAGGGGGATGCAGAAATAGTACTTCAAGATCCATTACGTGTCCAAGGCCTTTTGTTCTTCTTAGGATCTGTTGTTTTGGCACAAATCTTTTTGGTTCTTAAAAAGAAACAGTTTGAGAAGGTTCAATTGTCCGAAATGAATTTCTAGATCGGTGTATTTATCTTTATCAAATTCGTAAAAAAGAACCAAATTCTTGTTGGCAATTTGGTCTGATCAAAAAAATTATGAAACGCCTTTTGCCTCTCTTTAGATTTTTCTACCAGATGTCAGGAATTACTTGTATCATAGTCCTAATCCTAGTATGTATATTGAGAAGAATTTACTTTACCCCCTCTTCTTTATTTTCAATCCAAATTGTAAAAATTGGAAGGGGTGTGGTGTGATTCTGTGATTATTGACCAATTTGAAATGTTAGAGAATGTATCAATAATCAAGAGTTTTGTTTTCTATTAGAATAGAAAACAAAACTAGATACTAAACATAAGATAAGGAAAACAAGCGAGAGAATAAAGGAAGGATAAATCGAAATCGGCGAAACAAATAATTATAGGGAGGGAGTATTATTCGTCTTCCTAGTTTTCGACACAAGAAAAGGAATTTTACACATCCCTTTTTTGTGTCGATCTTGTGCCAAAATCCTTCTTGATTTCATTCGTTAAAGATTCCGATTCTTATTCTTAGTTTATATATATATTAATATTACTTTTTTTAGTTTTAGATTTTTTTTCAGATTTAGATATAATTAAATATCTAGTGGACAAACAAAAAAAAATAAGAGAAAGAATTTTTTGAGAAAATAGAATTTCTTCAATGAACTATAAAAAATTCTATTTTTTTTTCAATTTTGATGAAATACTAAAAAATACGAAATAAAATAAATCTGAATAAGCTTCTATTAGTATAGACAAAATTTGAATGATATATCTAATGACAAAAAATATTGTGTCATCCAGGAAAGCAGGAAAAGGAAATTTAGTGATTCCCTTTTTTTCTTCTATCTTTGAAAGTATTAAAAAATACTATATGTTCTGAATCTACTAATCAAGTTAATTTTTCAAACAAAAACATCATAAAAAAAAGAAATGGAGCTTTTTTGAAAGAAAAAAAAAGATTGATTTTTTTTTTGTCAGTTATATGAGCAAACTCTTATGATTATTAGGATAGGAGTTCAACGGGACCCCCTCGAATCAGACAAAGAAAGAAGAGTTGGGTCCCGTTGAACTCTTATGCTTTCACATCTACAATTCAGTTCATCCAATTTCTACAGGGACGAACCTAATCCTGAATATGAACCATAAAAGAAAATACCTATTAAACCGATCACAGGAATACCAGTTACAGTACCTATTATCCAAAGAGGAATCCTTCCAGTAGTATCAGCCATTTATCCCGCTTCCCTCCACATTTCATCAAGTGGTCATGCTAGAAACATAAACAGTCAGAGATAATTATGATATATGATCCATCCGAATGGGATAAGAAAATTACTACTATTTTTTTTTATTTTATTATTCTACGTTCTTTTCTTAATTGAAGAAATA